AAAGACTCCTTATTGTTTTTTACATTACAGAATAAACCTAAATTAAAACTGAACTAAATGATAAATTAAGCAAGATCTACTGAAGTGTTATACTACAAAGCAAAAAAGAATGAGATGAATTGTATCAATATCCGACCTTTGTATATTTGTATATGTAAATGTATCTTTTTCCTGATTTGTTCTGCATGGATCTAACTCTTTCAACTTTTATTCATAGTCGGAAGTTCTTACGACATAATGGGCCGTTGGCCTTTGGAAAGGGGTAAGAAGCCATTTCCATTCACAATTCAATACAATATTTTGTGATTTCAAAGAGACATTATCAATCATGTAAAAATAAAAAGAACAAATAGAAAAAAGCCCGCTATCGGAATCGAACCGATGACCATCGCATTACAAATGCGATGCTCTAACCTCTGAGCTAAGTGGGCTTACATAATTTAAATTGGAATGCATAGGAATTCAATATAACTATTTAGTTACTATTAATATAGTAATGAATCTCTATTTTAGTTCGAGAGTGCCTGCTCTAAAGAAAGGAAGAAGGATAAGAATAAAAATGAAAGACGCAATCCAGATAAATGCAAAACATAATGATATATTTTTATATTGACCGTTCGAGTATTCCAAATTGCATGGTAAAAATGAGAGGAAACAGGGCATATATGTCTTATATACATCTATATTGAATTGCGAATACAGAAATGATAGAATCATTTCGTAGTGGCCCAAATCCAAAATATGGGTCCCACCACAATACAGATGAAAGAAGATAGGCAATAAATCAAAGAGGAGGCAAAGGCTTGTCAACATAGGAATCCATATTTATAATGAATTCAACGGTCCCAGCATAAATGAAAGAAAAAAGAGAACAACATCACAAAGAGATCCTAATCTCAAAACAAAGGGGGGATATGGCGAAATTGGTAGACGCTACGGACTTAATTGGATTGAGCCTTAGTATGGAAACCTACTAAGCGATCACTTTCAAATTCAGGGAAACCCTGGAATTAATAAAATATAGGCAATCCTGAGCCAAATCCTGTTTTCCGAAAACAAGCAGGGGCTTTTAAAAATAAAGCAAGCGAGAATAAAATAATAAAAAGGGATAGGTGCAGAGACTCAATGGAAGTTGTTCTAATAAATGGAGTTGACTGTCTTTCGCTGGTAGAAGAATTTGCCCATTGAAACTCCAGAAAGGATAAATTTATATACATAGGTATAGTACTGAAATTTTATAAAAAAAATGATTAATGACGACTTGAATCTGTATTTTTTTAGATGAAAAATAGAATAGAAAGGTAGTTCTTAAACGATTCTAAGTTGAAGAAAGAATCAAATAGTCATTGATCAAATCATTTACTTTTACTCCATAGTCTGATAGATCAATTGATTACTCGGACGAGAATAAAGATAGAGTCCCATTCTACATATCAATACCGATAACAATGAAATTTATAGTAATAGGAAAATCCGTCGACTTTAGAAATCGTGAGGGTTCAAGTCCCTCTATCCCCACAAAAAAGCCCATTCCTTTTGCCTCCCTAACTATTTCTCTTTTTATCCTACCTTCTGCTAGCGGTTCAAAATTCATTCGACTCTTTCACAACCAGAGCCGGGCGAAAATGTTTTTCTCTTATCACAAGTTTTGTGATATTGATATATATACGACACGTACAAATGAACAGCTTTGAACAAAGAATGCCTATTTGAATGATTCACAGTTCATATCACGACTCATACTGAAACTTGAAGCTTACAAAGTTTTCTTTTTGAAAATCCAATAAATTTTAGGGATTGAATAAGACTTTGTAATACATACCTTTTTATCCTTTTAATTGACATAGACCCAAGCCATCTAGTAAAATGATGCGTCAGGAATGGTCGGGATAGCTCAGTTGGTAGAGCAGAGGACTGAAAATCCTCGTGTCACCAGTTCAAATCTGGTTCCTGGCACATGATTAATTTGTATCAGTCTATATGCTACAAATTCATTGATATAGATCAACATACATATTCATTAATAATCTAGATCTTGATACAATACATATTTATTCATCTAGGTATCTAGAGGTAAACTTCTCTATTTTAGTTTTAGTTTATAGATGGGTAAAGAGTATATAAAGATATAAAGGAATTTTCGTCTTTTTTATTTGTTCATACTGTGTCTCCTCTCGTTCAAAAAGAACGTGAATACTTCAGACATAGCCAATCGTGAGACTTTATCTGTCAAGAAGTTTCGAGTCCTTAGTAATCGAAACCACAGATCTATCAACTAACCTATGCTTAACTGGCCAAGCAGACAGACGACCCTGCTATTTTTTATCTCTCCCACATTTTGATTTGTATTAAGTATTTCACATTTACAATGAAATTTATGAAGATTGACCCACTACTTGGTATTCTGTGCAAAAGGATCCCGCTTAATTCACTAATTCGCGGAAAGCTACTTTTTATATTTGAGACCCAATTCTATCCTCAGAGATTTCTCGAGATATTTTCTTACGAAGTTTCGTTATAGCATCTAGAACTGCTTCCGGTTTAGACGGGCAGTTCGGGGCAAATAGACATCCACAGGAATTGGCTTACCTATAATTGTACACACTCCCGTAGCGTAGCGGAGCAATAACATATTTTGGTTCAAGCATTTGATCATATAATCTCACTAAAGAAGTAGCCGTTGTTATTTATTTATTGTGAAAATAAGGTTTGTTTGTTTAGGACTCGATTTTGGTACCAGTCTCTAACGATCAAAGCCGAATCGTGAGCTTATATTAATGAAATTAATTCAATGAAGGAACAAGTAATACCATAGAGAAGCATCCATAAACTAGAGAGTCTTGACCAATTTGAAAAATCATTTGATGTAGTTGAAATAACTTAATTTTGGACTGTTCGATCAAGTAAAGGAAACTCAATCAAATTCATATCTCAATTTGTTTTTCTTTTTGTCTGAATATTCAGAACTAAGACCATTTGAATGCTCCTTTTCACCATGCATAAATTGCACCAACAATTAGAATATGAAAGCTTCTATAAATACGGATAGAAATACAGATGCACCCAATACATCGAAACTCATTTCCCATGGATAAAAAAACCGTTTCAACGTCCAAAACAACAAAAACAAAAGAAAACATATAATAAATGGATTCGAAATTGTAACCCAACGTCGCTCATTGGTTCTATAACCGATTCATAACTCGCAAGTTTTTCTGGCCCCTTGCTAATCGGAGCTAAAACCCCGGAAATGGGAAAGTAGGAATAACACTTGGTATTTTTAGAAATACCCAGAAAATCTCATATCATATTCGTATTCGTAAAACCGAAGGATAGACGCATTCCGTGGAAAATAGATCGGATTAGCCGATTCGAATTGGAATTGTCGAGTCATCCATACCTGGTTAGTCAAAATAACAATTTATTTTGATCGAACCGCCTAGTTTTATTTATTTGCTGCGGGACATTTCTCGTTTAAAAATTCATCAACTGGAATCCTATTTCCATTACACTCACTTCATCGATATTGTATTTCGATATAGTAGAATAAATAAATATATATTGTTTTGTTCTTATACAAATCAAACTCTATCGCTTTCAACTCATCTCGCTTCGCTCTAAAAAAAGATTCCAAATAAAATTATCATTTTTTTTATAATTAGGATTAGGGCTATACGGACTCGAACCGTAGACCTTCTCGGCAAAACAGATCAAACTGATTATTATCAAAATGATTCAAACTGTTTCAAAAACCCAACATGCATTTTTTTGCATTGGGCTCTTTCATTAGCTGATATAAATATCAAGCTAGTCCGCCATATTTTTTCTTGACAGAAAGATAAGGCAATGGCTCCTTGTGCTCTGATTTTTGATTTGGATTAGAATCCAGGAGCACTACCAAAGTGTTTCAAAGGGGGTTATCTTGACGTAGGTCTGCTCTACCTCTGGCCTAGATCAAACTGAGTTAAATGGAGTCTCTATCCCTCTGCTTAAAAAATCCAATATGAAACTTTATACACCTTAAAGCTCATAGGAGGAAAAGAGATTTTTTTTTGAGGCCCTTATACTCATTAAGCCTAGCATTGAATAGACTGGGTATTCACCTTATCAATATCTCAAATCAATGATGGGTTCTATTTGACTTGACGCCTACCTAAAATGAGTATCCGAATCGGACCAAAGTATTTGAACCATTTGTCAGGCTATTGTTCTCTTGTTCCATCAAAGTCATGGAGTAAGACATCGACTTATCAATAAGATAAATTCTTTTGATTGTATGATAAACTCCCCTGAAAAAACATTGGCGCGCGTGTAAACGAGGCGCTCTACCTAACTGAGCTATAGCCCTTGTGATACATATTTTATCATGTAGATAATTTCTTGTCAAGATGAATATTCCATGATCCAATATCATAGTTCTGTGAGCTCTTTTGTTTAATTGGTATTGCTTATAAAAAATATTTTGTTTATAATCCATCGATGTGATGGATCCCATTTGTTTCTCTTTGTGATGATAAATAACCTACTTAACTCAGTGGTTAGAGTACTGCTTTCATACGGCGGGAGTCATTGGTTCAAATCCAATAGTAGGTATAACTTATTAGATACCAGCGGCTCTGGTATCTAATAAGTTTTTCTACTCACCTTTGTTAATTTTGTCTCCTTTCTAGTTGATTTTTGAATGAATCCTTTTTCGTTATATCAGAATCCGATTCCACTTGATTGTATTCAATCGACAAAATCAAACAAAATAAGTTTTGTTTATACACTCTATTTTGTTTGATTATTCGGACGCATCAACCAGTTACGAAATTGCATTGATAGCCTCGACTCGTGTCCTCGCTCGTCTGAGAGCTAGATTTGCCTCGATTATTTTTCTTTTACCTTCGGCTTTCCTCAAGTTAACTTCCGCTATTTCAAGAGTTTGTCGAGCTTCTTGTGGATCAATATCACTACTCTTCTCTGCATCATTTACTAAAACAACAATCTCATTATTGCCT